CCCTCTATTAGGGGGCTCAAAAGGGGGTTTCACTAAATCAAAGAATGAAATAAATTCAAAAGCAAAGTTTATAAAAAGAATCAGAATGAGAAAAGAATTCCAATTATCAATCGTTTGAATCGAGGGTTCATATTATAAAGTTTATCGAATAATTATTAGCATTTTCTTTCTCGGATAAATAATGTCTAGTACATTACTCAACATCTTATCGAAAACTTACAGCAGCTTGCCAAACAAAGGCTAATAGAAAAAACAGAAGGGGTATTACTGGCATAATATCTACGATAGGATTCAAAAAAGCGTAGGCCTCCGGCAATTTGACTACTAAAAAACTACTTGAATTCAAATAAAGGGTGAAATGAAAACAGAAGTAGAGCAAACTAAAGATATTAAGCATAATAAACATTTTATTCCTGTATTGAACTTGGAGATAATTTCATTTTGATTGAGTTTTAGTGGATATCTGTTAAAACAGAAAAAGAAAACGAAAAATTTTTATTTTGAAAACTCACCCAATTTAAAACCGTTTGATTTTCAAAATAAAAGAATAGAAGAAATCGTATTTTAGACAATATTTTAATTAAATTCTATCTAATGATCAATAAATTCATTTTTCTCTCGCGCTCTACGTGTCAAAATCCTCGGAACAATCGATTTTTTGATTGGAATTGACGAACAACCAGTACTAATACTAATGTTTATTAGTATTGATTGAACAGAAAGACAAATGGGGTGTGGCCAAGTGGTAAGGCAACGGGTTTTGGTCCCGCTATTCGGAGGTTCGAATCCTTCCGTCCCAGGGAATACCTTTTTCTATTTTATATCTAGAAAGAAAGAATATAGATATTTAGATATTTTGAGAATAACGAAAGATTGTCATAAATGGATCTGAATCAAGTTGTGATTTGGATAATATAGGAGCTATAGATTTCAAGAATTTGAAATCAATTTCAAACAAATTAACAACAGATTGAACCCCCCCGCCTCCCTCCCTTTATTCGATCTATACTCTTAGAATAGAGTATAGAGTAGTTAATATTATTAGTACTTAAGCTAAAAGAAATTAGTTAGTTGAAAAGCCTTAACCTCTCATATAACTATTATAACGATTAATAATCGAACACACTCATTTCAATACCTGGTCTAATACAAATTAGATGAAATTAAGCAGATGAAATGAATAGAATAAAATAAGTTAGTAAGAAAAAATGTTATACATTATGTATTTTCTTTGAACCTTATTTTTAAGTATTTGATAAAAATATCAAAATCGAATTTTCAATGTATCAAAATGTATGGAATAATAAGTAATTCATAGATCCTATATTTCTATTTGATTCCCCTAATTTATATTTAGTTTATTTAACTAAGGGTTATTTAACCCGCTCAGTCAGCCGAAACTACTCGTAAAAGAAAATCATGAATTTTTTTGCTTTTTTATAAGTATTTGACCTCTGAAGATGGAATGTGGATTCAATAACAAAAATTTTTCAATTCCTAATATTTGATTTTCTAATCTTTCTGTTTCGATTTCGGATTGATAAATTGGTCTTTTTTCTTTAGAAAGAAAATAAAAAATAGCATATTGCAATTCAGTCAATAAAATGAAAAAAGAAAAATTGGTATGAAATTTGATTTTTGCTACGACTTCGTAAAAAAAGCAGTCATTCATAGAAATTGAAAAAAAAAAAAATATGCATTCCTATGGAATAACTGTAACGAACGAACAAATGACTATTCGTGATTCCATAATTGAATCAATTACATACCAGTTAAAACCCGGGGGGATGTTATGGTAAAACTTCGTTTGAAACGATGTGGTAGAAAGCAACGTGCGGCTTGACAGACGGGATCGTCCGTGGATTCTTATATCCACCATTTGAATTATAAATGTGCTCTTGGCTCGACACCTTTTGTTCTCTTACACCAGAACCTTGGTTTTTTTTGGATTGTAGTGTAAGATAGTACGTGATGTAGCTCGAGTCGAAACTATTGATTCTTTTCTCAGGGGCAAGGAATCTAGGGTTAGTGCTAATTAATAAGTTTTAACAACTTTGTAAGTATAGTGATTTTTTTACGTGTGATACTCTCTTTTCTATGAATCTTTTATTTTTATAGAAAAAAAGCATAAAAGGGGGCATGTTGCTGCCATTTTCAAACGATTTTAAGTCACCGAAGTAATGTCTAAACCCAATGATTCACGGTAAAGATAAAGTATCTTGGAACAAGAAAATCCCCCTTTTTTTATTGTCTTGACAACTAGATTAAGAACGAAGGGTCAAAATCGATTTTGTTTTAATGGGGACAAAAAAAGATGGATTAGAGACTACTCAAAAAATGAAATGAATAGGCTTTTCTAATTTTCTTTTGAGCTATTTCATAGTTATCCAACTTGAGTTATGAGGAGAAAAATGTGTGTTTTTTTTTTTTTTCTATTGATATAAAATAAAAAAAGAAAATCAAATAATATTATTATTTTTGAATATTTCTTAATACTTAATATTAGTCTAATTTCTTTATGGATCTATTTGACCTTGTATATATAGACATCACTTCAATTTCTCGAGCCGTACGAGGCGAAAACTTCGTATACGTTTCTGGGGGGAGTTAGAGTTTGTCTACATCGATCCCAATGAGCTGTTTATCAAATTGTTGCAATCGATGGTCGATCCCGAAGAGAAGGAAAATATCTGTGTAAAATGGGTTTTTATGATCCTATAAATAGTCAAACCTATTTCAATATTCCTGCTATTTTATATTTTCTTGAAAAGGGTGCTCAACCTACAGGAACTCTTTTTGATATTTTCAAAAGGGCGGGGGTTTTTTATAAATTTCGTAAGAAATTCAATTAATAAAAAAAAGGATAAGGGGGAAATTCTTATTTAGTTTTATAACTTTTTTCTAGTAGATCCCCCTCTCCCTCCCTCTTTTTGTTTCTTAACACTTTTTTTTACCGTGTCGTTTTTATATATTGACAAGAGTCTATTGAGCAAATATAATTCGATCGTGGATAAACGGATCCATTTCCTCGCTTTTTTTTTACTTGAAAAGATTTTGACTAGATTTTTGATTTCTTTTATTTTTATCTGCAAAATATTCTCTTTTTTGACTCTTAAATAAATGGGAATTTATGAAATTAATAATAATTTCAGAATTGAAAATTTTCAATGGATTTTTTGCTAGTTTGATGTTTTGATTGTGTTGTTCAATTTGATCTCTTTAGTTTTTTATCCAACCAAACATTGCCAATTTTTTGTTCTTCGGGTTGCTAACTCAACGGTAGAGTACTCGGCTTTTAAGTGCGGCTAGCATCTTTTACACACTTCAATGAAGTAATGGATTCATTCATACCTTTGGTAGACTTTGTAAGACCACGACTGATCCTGAAAGGAATGACTGGAAAAAACAGCATGTCGTATGAATAGAGAATTCTGAGAATGTTTCAGTTTTACTTTAACTGGATCGGTTCTAAAACTTGGGAGTGCGAAAAAATAAAATTAATTCAGAATCAGAATGGGGTCGAATGAATAAATGGATAGAGTTTTCCGACTTCAATTTCAGTTTTGATAAGGAAAAAGAGCAACGAGCTTTTGTTCTCAATTTGAATGATTACTCGATCTAATTAGACGTTAAAAATATATTAGTGCCCAGTACGGGGGAAGAATTCGACTTGAGTGCATGATTATAGTATCTTATCTATTTTCGTTTTTATTAATCAAATAAGTCCTAATTATTAGTTATGTCCTATTCTGGGTTGTACATAAATGTGTAGAAGAAGCAGCATATTGATAAATATATTTATATTGATTTTCAAAAATCAAAAGAGCGATTGGTTTGAAAAATAAAGGATTTCTAACCCATCTTGTTTTGTTATCCTAGAAACAAATATAAACTATTTAGATTGAAAGAGAGGATAGAGAGTCTGTTGATGAGTCTACCTGTCTCCGAGATATCTAGTATTTTCTTACTATAACGCTTTGTTTTGACTGCATCGCACTATATATATCGTTTCATAATCAATAAATGGACTACTTTCTGTTTCTTTTGATTCCAATCCAATTTCCAATGGATCAATTTCAAGGATATTTAGACCTAAATAGATCTTGGCAACACAACTTCCTATACCCACTCCTTTTTCAGGAGTATATTTATACACTTGCTCATCATGTTTTAAAGAGATCAATTAGATCTATTTGGTTAGAAAATGTGGGTTATGACAAAAGAATTAGTTCAATAATTGTGAAACGTTTAATTATTCAAATGTATCAACAGAATCCCTTGATTATTTTGGTGGATACTGATTCTAGACAAAATAGGTTTTTTGCTTTCAACAAGAATTTGTATTCGCAAATTCTATCCGAGGCATTTGCAGTCACTGTGGGAATTCCATTTTCTTTTCGATTATTCTTTTCCTTAGAAAGGAAAGAGGTAGATCAATTTCGTAATTTACGATCAATTCATTCAATATTTTCTTTTTTAGAGGACAAATTGTCCCATTTAGATTCTGTGTCAAATGTACTAATACCCTATCACATCCATCTAGAGATCTTGGTGCAAACCCTACGTTACTGGTTGAAGGATGCCTCTTCTTTGCATTTCTTACGTTTCTTTCTCTATGAGTATTGTAATTGGAATAGGTTTATTCTTCCAAAGAATTGGTTTTTTTCAAAAACCAATCCAAGATTTTTCTTGTTCCTATATAATTTTCATATATGTGAATACGAATCCATCTTTTTTTTTCTTCGTAATCAATCTTTTCATTTACGTTCAACATTTTCTGGATTCTTTTTTCAACGAATATATTTTTTTATAAAAATAAAAAATCTTGTCAAAGTATTTATTCATAATGAATTTCGGGACGTCTTGGAGTTATGCAAAGATCCTTTTATGCATTATGTTAGATATCAAGGAAAATCAATTCTGTATTCAAATAATACGCCTATTCTGATTAATAAATGGAAATATTATTTTCTTCATTTATGGCAATATCATTATTCTAT